AATTAATGTAAGAAGAATAGTACGGGCATATACCATATAAATACCATATCATATATTAAACATATATTAAAGAATTAGAGAAATCTAATAATATTAGAAATATTAGCTATTTAAGTATTAGATATTAAAAATAATAAATAAAGAATAAGAAAAGAAAACTCTTTCTTTAATATTAATGCAATTAATACAGGATTCAATAGAAATCTAATACTAATAGAATAATAGAATATTACTAAGAATATAATACTACTAATATATCTAAGAAATAATATATAGATATAGATAAACTAAAGCAAGTCAAGTTTTTTTAAGCTTTTGCAAAACGATCACAATTGATAGAATTAGATTTTTCAGTAAAGTATTCTTCCTATTCCTAGCTCTAAAGCCCACTCCTTCCCCATACTACAAGTGAAAGAGAAAATGTAAACACTACCATTAAAGCAGCCCAAGCGAAACTTACTATATCCATGCGAATGATGCCCCCTATCTCTATGAAATGAAGGAATGATTCCATTATTAATTCATAATCATAGTGGAATCAATGGTGCAGAGTCAAAACAGGATTCTTACTTACGGCTTTTTATGAAACAATTTCATGAATCCACTCATAAAAAGTTCATAGATTTCTTATTCTATAAAATTCTATTGAAATAGCAAAGAATTGAAAAAAAAATAGAATAAGAAAAAAGAAAAGATACAAATAAAAAGAAGAGCCAGTAAACCATTCTGATTCAATTTATGAACAGTACTCAGAATCTCTAGTGAGTCTGAATACAAAGTATCTTCAGTTCTTTGCCACAATTCTTAAATGAATTTACCATCAGCCTATCCAATCTAATTTCATCGCAAACAGAGTTACCTCAATATTAAGAAAAGTGTAAAATAATTAGGGAGTCTTTATAGTCTTTTTTAGAATCTTTTATTAAACCTTAGTAGCCAAAAAGGAGTGTCTCTTAGGAACCTTTGGTTTGGATACCAAGATTTCCGACTTCTTACTTTCATAGTTCTCCAGAATGAATTCTCGCTATTTCTTTTATTTGATTCAATTCAGAATAGCCCAAACCAATCTTTCATAAGATTGGATTGCTTCAGATTTATTGGTACTTTTTTGAGCCACACTCAGAATCCAGATTTTGAGAAAAAAGATGACAGTCTTTTATAGGACCTATGGTTCTCAAAATCAAGTATCGACAGACCTAGCCCTTGCCTATGCTTTTGCGGGGCAAGAATTTGTCAAGTTCGATCAACAGGATTAAGAAATTCCAAGTCTTTTTTTGTTGATCAGGCGACACCCAGATTCGAACCGGGGATAAAGGATTTGCAGTCCCCCGCCTTACCACTTGGCCATGCCGCCAAATTACATCCAAAACAGATAAAGAAATGAAGAAGAATAAAGAAGAAATAAATTCTATAATAAATTCTATATAAACTCTATATTATTATATATATTCTATTAATTATATTAAGTCTAAGAATATTAAGAATATGAAATTCTAGAATTCTATATTCTTAATATTCTTAGACTTAGATATTCTTTAGATATTCTATTTTATTCTCTTTCTATTCCTCTCCTCATTTTGGTTTTGATTTGAATTTTTTACTTTCTTAATTTATTTTATTTTTGGATCTTAAATCCCATTGTACTTTTATCCTTTTCCAAAAAAAAATTCCTCTTTTTTATTGGATCCAATTTATATTCTTTTCTTCGATTGATTTTATCTCAAAACACGCGTCGCTTAAAAACTTACCTTCACTTTTCTATAGATCTATTGAATCTATAGAAAAGTGAAAAGATTCCCGGCCCGGTCACAGACTGTAAAATGCAGGTCAATTTCGAATAAATTACTCTATTACTCCATTAACTATTTAATATTTAATTCTTACTCTTTTACTCTTACTTACTTTTCTTACTTTGAATTAGTGAACAGCTCTTAATTTTGTATCTCCTTATCTTAATGGATGCAAAATCCAATTGATTTCCGACTAATCATTATCAATTACATGATCAATTCTAATTATCTAATTATAAGAAAATATATGTGTATATGTAAACCCCATAAAAGTGTAAACTCTAGAACAGAAATTGTTATACGTGGATACCAAGCCGGGTCTATTTCTTATGCACATATCCCTATATAGGATCATTGTGCTTGAATATTTCATTGAATATGAATAGAAGATAGACATTATGATAGAGTACGACCTAACTTAGGTTGCACCAAGTTCAATTCTTATATTCTTATAAAAGATGTGATATACGGATAGCTAGATCGTCATGTACTTCCTAAAGATTACTCCTATGACTATATACGTACACAATTCCATTGTATTTTATAAAATTTACTACCAAAAAAAGATTTGTGAATTCCTTTTTGAACATTCTAATTGTGTGTGCTAAAAAAAAAGGGAAACTCTATGCTGTTCCTGATTCTTCTGTTTTTATCTCATTCATAGAGAGCAGATTAAATCCTAAACTCATTGATTTTTTCTTTTTTTGTACGCTGATCATAATATCATTAATATCATAATTAATATCATATTAATATCATAATAAAAGAATTAGGTATTAGGTCTAAATTGGATCAATTTTTATATCCGATAAAAGACTCCATCAGCCTAAGTGACATAATTTTTCCCAGGAATGCTTTCTTAATTTCTATTTCTTTCTATTTGTACCTGTCTCAAGATCAAATTCGAACTTGCATCGAAAATGCCCTTCATTTCTCTGTCTTGCTTTCGTTCATACGATATATATGGATGGAGTTGACTAAAATTTTATGTGATTCAGTAAACAGAATATCCATTCCATCATTGCTAGATCAATTGGTAGGGTTCGATGAATAGTGAGCCAAAAGCCGATAATGGGATTTTTTCAATAAAGAGGAAACTTCAGATTAAGATGCTCCAGAATGGAAATGAGGGAATGTCCACAATACCTGGATTTAGTCAGATACAATTTGAGGGATTTTGTAGGTTCATTAATCAGGGCTTGACGGAAGAATTTCATAAGTTTCAAAAAATTGAAGATAGAGATCAAGAAATTGAATTTCAATTATTTGTGGAAACATATAAATTGGTAGAGCCCTTGATAACAGAAAGAGATGCTGTGTATGAATCACTCACATATTCTTCTGAATTATATGTACCCGCGGTCTTAATTTGGAAAACCGGTAGAAATATGCAAGAACAAACCGTTTTTATTGGAAACATCCCTATAATGAATTCTTTTGGAACCTCTATAGTAAATGGAATATATCGAATTGTGATCAACCAAATATTGCAAAGTCCCGGTATTTACTATCGTTCAGAATTGGAACATAACGGAGTTTCTGTCTATACCAGTACTATAATATCGGATTGGGGGGGAAGGTCGGAATTAGAAATTGATAGAAAAGCAAGGATATGGGCCCGTGTAAGTAGAAAACAAAAAATATCTATTCTAGTTCTATCATCAGCTATGGGTTCGAATATAAGAGAAATTTTAGATAATGTTTGTTACCCTGAGATTTTCTTGTCTTTCCCGAATGATAAAGAGAAAAAAAAGATTGGGTCAAAAGAAAATGCTATTTTGGAGTTTTATCAACAATTTGCCTGTGTAGGGGGGGATCCAGTATTTTCTGAGTCCTTATGCAAGGAATTACAAAAGAAATTTTTTCAACAAAGATGTGAGTTAGGAAAGATTGGTCGACGAAATATGAACCGGAGACTTAATCTTGATATACCCCAAAACAATACATTTTTGTTACCACGAGATTTATTGGCTGCTGTGGATCATTTGATTGGAATTAAATTGGGAATGGGTACACTTGACGATATGAGTCATTTGAAAAATAAACGTATTCGTTCTGTAGCAGATCTATTACAGGATCAATTCGGATTGGCTCTTGTTCGTTTAGAAAATACGGTTCGAGGAACTATATGTGGAGCAATCAGGCATAAATTGATACCGACTCCTCAAAATTTGGTAACTTCAACTTCATTAACAACTACTTATGAATCGTTTTTTGGCCTACACCCTTTATCTCAAGTTTTGGATCGAACTAATCCGTTGACACAAATTGTTCATGGGCGAAAATGGAGTTATTTGGGTCCTGGAGGATTGACGGGGCGAACTGCTAGTTTTCGAATACGAGATATCCACCCGAGTCACTATGGACGTATTTGTCCAATTGACACGTCCGAAGGAATCAATGTTGGACTTATGGGATCATTAGCTATTCATGTGAAGGTTGGTTATTGGGGATCTATAGAGAGTCCCTTTTATGGATTATCTGAGAGATCAAAAGAGGCACAGATGGTTTATTTATCACCAAATAGAGATGAATATTATATGGTAGCAGCAGGAAATTCTTTGGCCTTGAATCGGGATATTCAAGAACAACAGGTTGTTCCAGCTCGATATCGTCAAGAATTCCTGACTATTGCATGGGAAGAGATTCATCTTAGAAGCATTTTTCCCTTCCAATATTTTTCTATTGGAGCTTCCCTCATTCCTTTTATTGAGCATAATGATGCGAATCGAGCTTTAATGAGTTCTAATATGCAGCGCCAAGCAGTTCCCCTTTCTCGGTCCGAGAAGTGCATTGTTGGAACTGGGTTGGAAGGACAAACGGCTCTAGATTCGGGGGTTTCAGTTATAGCCGAACGCAAGGGAAAAATCATTTATACTGATACTCAAAAGATCATTTTCTCAAGTAATGGGGATACTCTAAGCATTCCATTGGTTATGTATCAACGTTCCAACAAAAATACTTGTATGAATCAAAAAACTCAGGTTCAGCGGGGTAAATACATTAAAAAGGGACAAATTCTAGCGGGCGGTGCGGCTATAGCTGGTGGGGAACTCGCTTTAGGAAAAAATGTATTAGTAGCTTATATGCCATGGGAAGGTTACAATTTTGAAGACGCAGTACTAATTAGCGAACGTCTGGTTTATAAAGATATTTATACTTCTTTTCACATCCGGAAATATGAAATTCAGACTCATGTAACAAGCCAAGGTCCTGAAAGAATCACTAAGGAGATCCCGCATTTAGAGGCTCGTTTACTCCGAAATTTAGACAGAAATGGAATTGTGATGCTGGGATCTTGGATAGAAACAGGTGATATCTTAGTAGGTAAATTAACACCTCAGACAGCGAGCGAATCCTCATATGCCCCGGAGGATAGATTATTACGAGCTATACTTGGCATTCAGGTATCCACTTCAAAAGAAACTTCTCTAAGACTACCTATAGGGGGAAGGGGTCGAGTTATTGATGTAAGATGGATCCATAGAAGAGGGGTTTCCAATTCTAATCCAGAAAGGATTCGTGTATATATTTCACAGAAACGTGAAATCAAAGTAGGTGATAAAGTAGCTGGAAGGCATGGGAATAAGGGTATAATTTCTAAGATTTTGTCTAGACAAGATATGCCCTATTTGCAAGATGGAACGCCCGTTGATATGGTATTCAACCCATTAGGAGTCCCCTCACGAATGAATGTGGGACAGATATTTGAATGTTCACTCGGGTTAGCGGGGGATCTGCTAAAGAAACATTATAGAATAGGACCTTTTGATGAGAGATATGAGCAAGAGGCCTCAAGAAAACTAGTGTTTTCCGAATTATATGAAGCCAGTAAGAAAACAAAAAATCCATGGGTATTTGAACCCGAATATCCGGGAAAAAGCAGAATATTTGATGGAAGAACAGGAGATCTTTTTGAACAACCTGTTCTAATAGGAAAGTCCTATATCCTAAAATTAATCCATCAAGTTGATGATAAAATCCATGGACGTTCCAGTGGGCATTACGCACTTGTTACACAACAACCCCTTAGAGGGAGGGCCAAACAAGGGGGACAAAGAGTAGGGGAAATGGAAGTTTGGGCTCTAGAGGGATTTGGTGTTGCTCATATCTTACAAGAGATGCTTACTTACAAATCTGATCATATTAGAGCTCGTCAAGAAGTGCTTGGTGCTACGATTATTGGGGCAACAGTACCTAACCCAGAGGGTGCTCCAGAATCTTTTCGATTGCTCGTTCGAGAACTACGATCTTTGTCCCTGGAACTGAATCATTTCCTTGTATCTGAAAAGAACTTCCAGATGGATAGGAAGGAAGCTTGATCTCAATGAATCAGAATTTCTATTCTATGATTGACCAGTATAAACATCAACAACTTCGAATTGGACCAGTTTCCCCTCAACAAATCAGGGCTTGGGCAAAAAAGATTCTACCCAATGGAGAGATAGTTGGAGAGGTGACAAAACCCTATACTTTTCATTATAAAACTAATAAACCGGAAAAAGATGGATTGTTTTGTGAAAGAATTTCTGGACCCATAAAAAGTGGGATTTGTGCTTGTGGAAATTACCGAGGAATTGGGACTGAAAAAGAAGACCCGAAATTTTGTGAAGAATGCGGGGTGGAATTTATTGATTCTCGGATACGAAGGTACCAAATGGGATACATCAAACTGACATGTCCAGTGACTCATGTGTGGTATTTGAAACGTCTTCCTAGTTATATTGCGAATCTTTTAGATAAGCCCCTTAGGGAATTAGAGGGCCTAGTATATTGCGATGTGTGATTTGATCAAAATTTTCATTTGACAGATTTGGACTGAGAAACTGTCATCCCATTTAATCTGATTGGGATGCCCCTGGCTCTGACATGTATCTTGGGAGGAGGAACATGAAGCTCAGAATTATGGGTGCATTCAAGATTTCAAAATGGAAGAAAAGGGGAATTGATCTATGGTCGATTCCGTAACAGATAATATAGGAATAGTTAGTTATACCTCGTGAAAAAAGACTTTTTGTGGAATTTTATACATTCCATTTCTTTAAAAAAGAAATTATGTTCAGGCAAGCGCAAGCAAATATGGTTACGGGAGCTTATCTATCGCATATATGCTTCAAGGGATAATAACCATCGAGGTGAGTAGAGACCTAAAAAAGATCCAATGGAACAATACAATATATAGACAAAGAAATCCTTTAAGAGTCCCAAAATATTCCTTTCAGGAGATTCATCATTTGAGGGGAAGCAGACTACTCAAGAATTTCACATTTCCTTTTTTTCGTTTTTTTTTTTGTAAACATAAAAGAAAGTCTAAAAGGTTAGAGTGAAAATCAAAAATTAAATAAGATAAGAATGAGGCTGGTCCTTACTGGGAACTTGAGTAAAGAGTAGCTTTTTGTAGGGTTTTCTCGAACAAAGTTTAAAAAGAAGAAGAACCCCTTTCTTTATTTGGTGTAACTACTTGAGCCGGATGAGAGGAAACCTTCACGTCCGATTGTGAGGGGGGGAATCCAATACTATAGGAACCTATCTCAATTTTTCTTTTGCTAGGTCCATAGCTAAAAAACCTACTTTTTTACGATTACGAGGTTCATTCGAATATGAAATCCAATCCTGGCAATATAGCATCCCACTCTTTTTTACTACTCAAGGTTTCGAGACATTTCGAAACCGAGAAATCTCTACGGGGGCAGGTGCTATCAGAGAACAA